AATAAGATGCCTGAAAATAAAGGGCTATTTTGATAGAATAGATAATGTAAATTTTACTCTTATTGCATAATATAGAATTAAACTATAACTAATAAAATCAAAATTTATGGTGCTTCATACACTAAAATGCAAACTCAAGAAAGATAAGCTAAACAAAGCTATTAGGTTCATACCCTGAATATAGAATATAATGTTCTTCTTCCTAAATGAGAAAAAGTAAAACACTATTTTTTACAATAATAATTATCAGAACAATTTTTACAGTATCCTCTAACAACTGAATTAGAATATGAATAGGATTAGAAATAAATATAATAGCATTTATACCACTAATCCTAAGTAAATATTCCAAAAACAGCTCAATAGCTGCTATAATATATTTTTTAGTTCAAAGATTAGGAAGACTAATATTAATATTTTCAATATTAATAAAAATTAAGATTGAATTATTTAATGAATTAATAACACTAAGATTATTAATTAAATTAGGAAGTGCCCCCTTCCATATATGAATTCCCGAAATTATATCCAAATTATCTTGAAATAGATGTTTAATATTATCTACATGACAAAAAATTGCCCCCCTAAGAATATTAATAAATATACAAAATAATATAATTTTAATAAATATCACAATTATTATATCCGCCATAATAGGAGCTATTGGAGGAATTAATCAAACATCTTTACGTAAAATTATAGGATTTTCATCAATTAATCACATCGCATGAATAATAATAAGAAATTCCACAAATTCATGAATAATGTATATTACAATTTATAGATTTATAATAATAACAATTTGTTATTTATTCAAATATTATAATATAATATTTATTAACCAAATAAATAATATAAATATATCCAGATCTGAAAAACTCTGTATCTCAATTTCTATATTAAGAATAGGAGGTTTGCCTCCTTTTTTAGGATTTTTACCAAAATGAATAGTAATCCAAAATATAATTAATGAAAAATCCTTTATAGTAATAACAGTTATAATTATAATAAGATTAATTACATTAATATATTATACCCGAATTATAGTTAAAATAATATTACTAAGAGCATCAACTCAAAAATGAACAATAATTAAATCCAAAACTAGAATTAACGTAATCATTACCATAACAAATTTAAGATTACCTTTATTAGTAATTATAAATTTTAAATAAAGCTTTAAGTTAAAAACAAAACTATTAACCTTCAAAGTTAAAAATATTTAAATAATTTAAGCTTTAGAAATTAAATTTCTACTTTAGAATTGCAGTCTAACATCATAAATATTGAATATAAAGCCTAAAATTGATAAGAGGGATATCCCATATATAAATTTACAATTTACCACTTAATTTCTTCAGTCACCTTATCAATATTGAATAAATGACTATTCTCAACTAACCATAAAGATATTGGAACAATATATTTCATATTTGGAATATGATCCGGAATAGTAGGTACTGCTATAAGATGAATTATCCGAATTGAACTAAGACAACCTAGATCATTTATTGGAGATGATCAAATTTACAATGTAGTAGTAACTGCCCATGCATTCATTATAATTTTTTTCATAGTTATACCTATTATAATTGGAGGATTCGGAAATTGATTAGTCCCCTTAATAATTGGAGCTCCCGATATAGCCTTTCCACGAATAAATAATATAAGATTCTGATTATTGCCCCCCTCAATTACATTACTGCTAATTAGTAGATTAGCTGAATCTGGAGTAGGGACCGGTTGAACTGTATATCCACCTTTATCAAGAAATCTAGCACATAGAGGAGTATCCGTAGATCTAGCAATTTTCTCATTACACTTGGCCGGAGTATCCTCCATCCTAGGAGCCGTTAATTTTATTTCAACTATTATTAATATACGACCTACAGGTATATTACCAGAACGCATTCCCTTATTTGTATGATCAGTAGGAATCACAGCTATATTATTATTATTATCATTACCTGTATTAGCAGGAGCTATCACTATATTATTAACCGACCGAAATTTTAATACTTCATTCTTTGACCCGTCAGGGGGAGGAGACCCTATTTTATATCAACACTTATTCTGATTTTTTGGTCATCCAGAAGTGTATATTTTAATTTTACCAGGATTTGGATTAATTTCACACATTATTAGACAAGAAAGAGGAAAAATTGAAGCCTTTGGAATAATAGGAATAATTTATGCAATATTATCTATTGGATTATTAGGATTTATTGTATGAGCTCATCATATATTTACAGTAGGAATAGACGTAGACACACGTGCATATTTTACATCAGCAACAATAATTATTGCCGTACCTACCGGTATTAAAATCTTTAGATGATTAGCAACTATACACGGAGTAAAAATTAATTATACACCCGCTACCCTATGAGCACTAGGATTTGTTTTCCTATTTACTATTGGAGGATTAACAGGAGTAATTTTAGCCAATTCCTCAATTGATGTGGCACTACACGATACCTATTATGTAGTTGCACACTTTCATTATGTTTTATCAATAGGAGCCGTATTTGCAATCATAGGAAGATTTATTCAATGATACCCATTATTTACTGGAATAAATATAAACCCTAAATGATTAAAAATCCAATTCATAGTAATGTTTATAGGAGTAAATTTGACATTTTTTCCTCAACATTTCCTAGGATTAAGAGGTATACCCCGCCGATATTCTGATTATCCCGACAGATACCTAAGATGAAATATTATTTCATCAATAGGATCAACAATATCAATTATAGGAACTATAATATTCTTAATAATTATATGAGAAAGAATCGTAACCAAACGAATAATTATTTTCAGAGAAAGAATAACCTCAAGATTAGAATGAATACAAAAAATACCTCCAGCAGAACACTCCTATAATGAATTACCTATCATTAATAAATAAAATCCAATATGGCAGAAAAATATGCAATGAATTTAAGATTCACAGATAAAGATTTATCTTTTATTGGAAATAGCTACATGAGGTAATTTATCAATACAAAATGCCAATTCACCTATCATAGAACAATTAATATTTTTTCATGATCATGTAATAATAATTCTCATTATAATTACAATAATTGTCTCTTACATTATAATTATAATAATAAAAAATAAAATAACTAATCGATATTTATTAGAAGGACAAATAATTGAATTAATTTGAACGGCTGCACCAGCCGTTACATTAGTATTTATTGCCTTACCATCATTACGATTATTATACTTGATTGACGAAATCAATAACCCTATTATAACAATTAAAGCAATTGGACATCAATGATATTGAACATATGAATATTCAGACTTTAATAATATAGAATTTGATTCATATATAAAACCAAATAATGAATTAAAAAGACATGAATTTCGATTATTAGATGTTGATAATCGAACAGTAATACCCATCAATTTGCAAGTACGAATTTTAGTTACATCCGCTGATGTAATTCATTCATGAGCAGTACCTTCATTAGGAATTAAGATTGATGCAGTTCCAGGACGATTAAATCAAGGAACCACAGTAATAAATCGCACAGGACTAATATATGGCCAATGTTCAGAAATTTGTGGAGCTAATCATAGATTTATACCCATTGTTATTGAAGGAACCCTAATTAAAAACTTTACTAAATGAATTAATAGTATATCATTAAGTGGCTGAAACAATTAATAAGCATTGGTCTCTTAAACCAAATTATGGTAAAGAATATTACCCTTAATGACAAAAAGATTTTAGTTTAAAATTAAAACATTAACTTGTCAAGTTAAAAATATTTAAATAAAAATAAACCTTAGTACCACAAATATCTCCCATATGATGAGAAATTCTTTTCCTTATTTTTATTATCACTATAATAATCATAATAACTCTCATTTATCATAATAAAAATTTATCTATAAAAAAAAAAAGAGCAACACATAAAAAATATCAGATAATATGAAAATGATAAGTAATTTATTTTCAACATTTGACCCAGCAACCAGAAATTTATTATCAATAAATTGATTAAGAACATTTATTAGCTTAATTATTATACCTTTACCTTATTGAATATTACCTAACCGGTTTAATTTAATAATTAATATAATAATTAATTCATTACATAAAGAATTTAAATTATTAATAAATAATATAGAAAGAATAACTATTACAAGATTAACTTTATTCATATTTATTTTAATTAATAATATAATAGGATTAATGCCTTATATCTTTACAAGATCTAGACACTTAACTTTTACTATAACAATAGCCCTGCCCTTATGAATTAGATTTATAATATTTGGATGAATTAATCATACAAAACATATATTTGCTCATCTAGTTCCTATAGGAACTCCTATAATATTAATACCCTTTATAGTATTAATCGAAACTATTAGAAATCTAATTCGACCAGGAAGACTAGCAGTACGATTAACCGCAAATATAATTGCTGGACATATGTTAATAAGATTACTAGGGAATAATTCAATTAGTTCAAATAGTATTTCATTAATAGTAATTATAATTATTCAAGTAGTCCTTATATTATTCGAAACAGCTGTAGCCTTAATTCAAGCTTATGTATTCTCAATACTAACAACATTATACGCTAGAGAAGTTATATAATATGAAAATAAATCATAATCACCCTTACCATTTAGTAGATTATAGTCCATGGCCTCTTACAGGATCAATTGGAGGAATGACAATTACTACAGGTATAGTAGTATGATTCCATACAAATGAAATATTCTTATTTTATTTAGGAGTATTAATTTTATTAATAACTATATTCCAATGATGACGAGATATTATCCGAGAAGCCACTTACCAAGGAAAACACACAATTAAAGTTACTGAAGGATTAAAATTAGGTATAATTTTATTTATTATTTCAGAAGTATTCTTCTTTATTTCCTTCTTCTGAGGATTCTTCCATAGAAGTTTATCTCCTACTATCGAAATTGGAATAACATGACCTCCTAAAGGAATCATTGTATTTAACCCTATAGAAATTCCTTTATTAAACACTATAATCCTTTTATGTTCAGGTATCACTGTAACATGAAGACATCACAGAATAATAGAAAATAATCATAATCAAACAATAATTAGTTTAATTATCACAGTTATATTAGGATTATACTTCACTATACTTCAAGCTTATGAATATATAGAATCTAGATTTTGTATTAGAGATTCTGTATATGGTTCTAGATTTTTTATAGCTACAGGTTTCCATGGATTACATGTAATTATTGGGACCACATTTTTAATAGTATGCTTAATACGACATATATTATATCATTTTTCTAGAAAACATCACTTTGGTTTCGAAGCAGCAGCATGATACTGACATTTTGTAGACGTAGTTTGATTATTCTTATATATTTCTATTTACTGATGAGGAAGATAAATAAATATCTATTTAGTATAAATAATATAATTGACCTCCAATCAAAAGATCTTAAATATAAGAATAGATAATATTATTAATAATTACAACAGCTATAGTAACAATAATTATTCCAATTTTATTAATAACAATCTGTGCAATGATTTCAAAAAAATCAATTAAAGATCGAGAAAAAATATCACCCTTCGAGTGTGGATTTGATCCTATAAGATCTGCACGAACCCCTTTTTCAATCCAATTTTTTCTAATTGCAGTTTTATTCCTAATTTTTGATGTAGAAATTGCAATTTTATTACCAGTAATTATTACAATAAAATGAAGAATGAATACAATATGAATCATAACTATTTCCAGATTTCTGTTAGTATTAATTTTAGGGCTACTGCACGAATGAAAAAATGGAATACTAGAATGAATATAAATTAGGGTTGTAGTTAAAATAACATTTAATTTGCAATTAAAAGATACTATATAATAGTCTACCTTAAATAATGAAGTAAAATTTACATTTAGTTTCGACCTAAAATTAGGTTATAAATATTTAACCCTTATTTATCAAAATTAATTGAAGCCAAAACGGAGGCCTTTCACTGTTAATGAAAAAAGTGATTCATTTCAGAATCCAATTAAAAGGGAATGTAGATACTAAGAAAAGCTGCTAACTATTTCTTATAGCGGTTTAATTCCGTTTTTCCCTTAAATTTATATAGTTTAATTAAAACACTTCATTTTCAATGAAAAAATAAGTATAACTACTTTTTAAATATTTAGAAGGTGTATATAACCTATAATAATAACTTCAATATTATACTTTTAATTAAGATATCTAAATATATAATAAATAATAAAATTAACGCAACAAAAATAAATCTTAATAATATAAATTTAATATTATTACTTTGGTAAAAAGTATTATAATCACTTAAATAACTAAAAAATCTAAATAAACTAGAAGACACTAAATATTCTCCCCAACCATTATCCATAAAATTATAAAAAGATTTTGAAAAAAAAAGGGAATTTAAGCTTAAAATATAAGTTCTAAAGTAAGGTATAAATCACATAGAACCTAAAAAAGAAATTGATAAATAATTTATTAAACCAAATAATGAATTAGAATAATTTATTACAGAAAATTCATAACCCAATCAACCCCCTAGTAAAATATAAATAAGAGGCATTAATTTATCAAAATTAAAAAAAACTATTAAAGTAGGATAAGGGAAAATTAATCAACATAACAATCTACCAAGAGTAACTGAAAAAAAAGTTAAACCAATTATTGAAAACATTATATAAAAATCTTCATAATAACAACGACAAACAAACAAGCCATTATACCCGCTTATACAATAATAAACTAACCGTAAACTATAACAAGAAGTTAAACCCACTGAAATAAAATATAAAATATAAATAAAAAAATTGAAATTATTATAAACAGAAAATTCCAAAATTAAATCTTTACTGTAAAATCCAGTTAAAAAAGGTAATCCACAAAGGGATAATCTAGAAATACAAAAACAAGAACAAGTATAAGGCAAATAATTAGATAAATAACCTATATAACGAATATCTTGACTATCATTTATACAATGAATAATAAGACCTGCACATAAAAATAATAAAGCCTTAAAAAAAGCATGACATAGCAAATGAAAATAAGATAATAAAGGATATCCAATAAACAAAATTATTATTATTATTCCCAGTTGACTCAAAGTAGAAAGTGCAATAATTTTTTTTAGATCAAATTCAAATCTAGCCCCCAATCCAGATATAAATATAGTTAAACAAGAGATTAACAAAAAGAAACTAGTATTTATTGACAAAATAAAATTTCTTCAACGAATTAAAAGATATACTCCTGCAGTCACTAAAGTAGAAGAATGAACCAAGGCAGAAACAGGAGTAGGAGCTGCCATAGCAGCAGGTAACCAAGAAGAAAAAGGAATCTGAGCACTCTTAGTAAAAGAAGCAATAATTAATAAAAAAGATACCCAGAGGTATCAATCATAAATACAATCTAAATAAAAAATATAATTTCAACCCCCTGTATTAAAAAATCAAGAAATAGAAACTAAAATACAAACATCACCCACACGATTAGTTAAAACAGTTAACATCCCAGCATTATAAGATTTCCAATTATTAAAATAAATTACTAAACAATAAGAAACCAACCCTAAACCATCCCAACCCAGTAAAATTCTAATTAAATTAGGACTAATAATTAACAATATTATAGAAAAAATAAATAATAAAACTAAATAAAGAAATCGAATTTTATATAAATCATCAGATATATAAGAAAAACTATACAAAATTACTATGGAAGAGATAAATAAAACACATCCCATAAAAATTAAAGATATTCAATCAAATAAAAAAGTCATAAATAATCCTGAAGAATTAATAGATAATGACTCCCAATCAATAAAAATTATATAATTAAAATATAAAAAAACAAGACCTATTAAAAAACAAGATAAAGAAAAAAATGTTAAAGTAAAAGATCAAAACTTATATAAATTATTATTAAAAAAAATGGACTCAAAGTAATAAATACACCTATAATATCACAAATTACTATTCTAAACTTAAACTATTTAAATCCTATAAAAATAACGAGAAAATATCAAACTTTAATAATAAAAAATTAAGAGGAATTAAATGAAAAATAATTAACAAATATTCACGAATCTTAACAGAAGATAACTTTAATAGACCGGAATATATTAACCCATGTTGAGTTATAGAATACAAATAAATTCTATAACAACAGCTAATAAAAGAAGATATTATCAAGAATAAAAAAGAATAACAGTTTCAACCAATCACTCTAATTATTAAATAAATTTCCCCTAATAAATTAAGAGAGGGAGGGGATGACATATTATTAGAGCATAATAAAAACCAGAATATAGAAAGACTAGGCATAAAAGTAATATAACCCTTATTAATAATTAAACTTCGACTATGACTCCGCTCATATAATATATTAGCTAAACAAAATAAAGCAGAAGAACAAAAACCATGACCTAATATTATAATCAAAGAACCAATAAATCCAAAATAACTACAAGTTATAATACCACAAATTACTAAAGATATATGAGCAACAGAAGAATAAGCAATTATAGATTTAATATCCACCTGACATAAACATAATAAACCAATAATAAAAGAACCATATAAATTAATAGATAAAAACAAATAAGAATAAGAGATTGAATAATTAGATAAAAATAAAAATACACGCAATAAACCATAACCCCCTAATTTTAATAAAATACCAGCCAAAATTATAGAACCAGAGACAGGAGCCTCAACATGAGCCTTTGGCAATCAAAAATGAACAAAAGTTATAGGTATTTTAACCAAAAAAGCCAAAATTATAGATAAATAAAGATATAAATTAACTGGAATATTAATTAATCAAAAATTCAAAGTATAAACAGAAGAATAAATATAAATAATACCTAATAATATTGGCAAAGATGCAAATAAAGTATAAAACAATAAGTAAAAACCCGCAGTAAGACGTTCTGGCTGATATCCCCACCCAAAAATCAAAAAAAGGGTGGGGATAATAGAAGATTCAAAGAATAAATAAAATATTAACAAATTATCAACTCTAAAAGTAAAAATTAGTATCATTAATAAAAAAAAAAGAATAAATAAAAATTCCTTAATTAAATTATTACTATTATAAATTATAAAACTTGATAAAATCATTAAAAAGAATAATCAATATGTCAAATTAATTAAACTATAAGATAAAATATCAAAACCAAAAAAATAACTAATTATAGAATAAAAACTATAAGAATTTAATAAAAATAAAATATAAAAAGATAATAACATAATTATATATATGAATAATCACCAATAAAAAACTAAAGGGATTAAAAAAAAAGTAAATAAAATAATCTTTATCATGTTAAAATAGCTAAACTAGATAAATAATCATTACCTTGATTACGAACCAATATTACTAGTAAAGATAACCCTAAGGCCCCCTCACAAACTGTAAATACTAAAAAAATTAAAACAAAATAAGATTCAAAACCATATAATAATATAGTATTAAATATAATAAAATAAGTAGCTAAAACTATAAATTCTAATCTTAATAAAGATAATAAGATATGTTTACGAGTTGAACAAAAAATAACAACTCCGCATATTATGAAAAGGATTAATAGCAAATTTATATTAATAAGTTTTAATAGTTTAAATCAAAATAATGATTTTGTAAATCATAGACAGGAATCAATCCTTTAAAACTTCAGTAAAAAGTAATTATACTTATTTTAAGTCTCCAAAACCTATGTTTTATTAAACTATTTACTGTATGATATGATTAATAACATTTATAACATCAATAGCTATCTTAATTATATTTTTAAATCACCCTTTAAGTATAGGACTTTTATTAATTTTACAAACAATTATTGTAGCATTATCTACAGGGATAATTGCAGGTTATTTTTTAATATCCTACATTATCACTATTATTATATTAAGAGGAGCTCTAGTCCTTTTTATTTATATAGCAAGAGTAGCTTCAAATGAAATATTTTACACTCCCATTAAATTGATGGGAGTATTTTTCATAATAAATTTAATTATCCCCTTCATACTAGATAAAAATGAAAATCCAGAAAATGAAATAATCAACAATAATAGATTAAATATAGAAACTATCACTACAATAAAATTATTTAGACAACCCTCCGCATATATCACAATTATTATAATTATATATTTATTATTTACTATAATTGTAGTATCTAATAATGTTAATATTAATAAAGGACCTCTACGTATTAAAATATATGAATAAACCAATACGAAAAATTCACCCATTATTAAAAATTACCAATAATTCATTAATTGACCTGCCCTCGCCTTCTTCAATTTCTCTATGATGAAATATAGGATCGATACTAGGAGTCTGTTTAATAATTCAAATTATCAGAGGTATTTTTTTAGCCATACACTATACAGCAAATACTGAAATAGCTTTTAATAGTGTTATCCATATTTGCCGTGACGTAAATAATGGATGATTAATTCGCTATACACACGCAAATGGTGCTTCCATATTTTTTATATGTTTATATCTACATGTAGGACGTGGTCTATATTATGGATCTTACAAACTTAAAATAACATGAACAGTAGGAGTAATTTTACTATTAATAACAATAGGAACTGCTTTCTTAGGATATGTTTTACCCTGAGGACAAATGTCCTTATGAGGAGCTACCGTAATCACTAATCTATTATCTGCAATTCCTTACCTAGGAGATACTTTAGTTAAATGATTATGAGGAGGATTCTCAGTTGATAATGCCACATTAACACGATTCTTTACTTTGCACTTTTTACTCCCCTTTATCATTTCAGCAATAGTTATAATACATTTATTATTTTTACACCAAACAGGTAGAAACAACCCTTTAGGATTAAATAGTAATCAAGATAAAATTCCATTCCACCCATACTTTTCAATTAAAGATACTATAAGAATTACAATTACTATATTAATCTTTTCAATATTAGTATTGTTAGAACCCAATATACTAGGAGACCCTGAAAACTTTATCCCAGCAAATACAATAATGACCCCTCCTCATATCCAGCCTGAATGATATTTTTTATTTGCTTATGCTATTCTTCGGTCTATTCCAAATAAAATAGGGGGAGTATTGGCAATAATTATAAGAATCATTATTATTATATTACCTTTAATTACTAACAATAGAAAATTTATAGGAATAACATTTTATCCATTAAATAAAATTATATTTTGAGTATTTATTACCACAATTATTATATTAACTTGAATTGGAGCTCGGCCAGCAGAAGAACCCTTTATTACAATAGGGCAATTATTAACATCCATCTACTTTAGTTATTTCATTATTAATCCTGTTATATTAGATTTATGAGATAAATTAACTAACTAGTTAATAAGTTTTAGAGAAACAAGTATTTTGAAAATACATAAAGAAAGTTAAATTCTTTCATTAACTTATAATTATACTTAATTTAATGAATTAATTTTTAAGAGTATAATAGCACAATAAACCAATAAAAAAAAATAAATAATTCAAAGATAAAGGTAAAAACAATTTCCATGTTAAATATATCAATTTATCATAACGAAACCGAGGAAGAGTTCCTCGAACCCAAATAAACCAAAAAATAATAATAGTAACTTTTAAATAAAAAAAAATAGATCAAAAATCACAACCTAAAAAAATAACTGTAGTAAGTATGCTCATAAAAATAATATTTAAATATTCTGAAAGAAAAATAAAAGCAAACCCTCCTCCTCTATATTCAACATTAAATCCTCTAACTAGCTCTCTTTCCCCCTCAGCAAAATCAAAAGGAGATCGATTAGTTTCAGCTAAACAAGAAGATAATCAACAAAAAAATAAAGGAAAAGAAATAAAAAGGAATCAACAATATTTTTGATAATTTATAAAATCAATTATATTAAAACTATATACAAAAAGAATAAAATTTAATATAATTAAGGATATTCTTACTTCATAAGAAATTGTCTGAGCAACAGATCGTAAACCCCCTAATAAAGCATAATTAGAATTAGATGATCAACCAGATAACAATACCCCATAAACACCAATACCAGTACAACACATAAAAAATAAAATCCCAAAATCAAAACTATATAAATTTACCAGTATAGGATATAAACTTCACATAAAAAAAGAAAGGAACAACATAAAAATAGGAGACAAATAATAGATGATAATATTAGAAATAAAAGGGAATGTAGGTTCCTTAAAAAATAACTTCAGCCCATCAGAAAAAGGCTGTAAAAGTCCCATATATCCTACTTTATTAGGTCCCTTACGAAGCTGAATATACCCTAAAATTTTACGTTCCAGTAAAGTTACAAAAGCAACAGCAACTAATATTCTAATTAATGTTAAAAGATAAAATAAAATAATTACTATTTGTAACATATCATCACATAAATAAATTCTAAATTTATCGCATTTTAATTCTGCCAAAATAGTATTAATAATCAATATTAATATTTTAAATATTATATTTGGTCCTTTCGTACTGAAATATAAATAAAAATTAAAGATAGAAACCAACCTGGCTTACGCCGGTCTGAACTCAGATCATGTAAAATTTTAAAGGTCGAACAGACCTAGTAATTAAGCCCCTACACCTAATACTAATTTTAATCCAACATCGAGGTCGCAAACTTCTTTATCGATAAGAACTCTCCAAAGAAATTACGCTGTTATCCCTAAGGTAATTTAATCTTAATATCCTTAAAATAGGATCATAAATATATATATCAATAAAATATAAATAAAGAAAGTTAAATAAATTTCCCTGTCACCCCAACAAAATATTTATTAATAATAAATTATAATAAATAACCAATATAAATTATTATTAATAATATAAAATTCTATAGGGTCTTCTCGTCCCTTAAAATCATTTTAGCTTTTTAACTAAAAAATTAATTTTTTCAATTTTATATAAAGAAAGTCAATATCTCATCAAACCATTCATACAAGTCCCCAATTAAGAGACAAATGATTATGCTACCTTTGCACAGTCAATATACTGCGGCTATTTAATATAATAAAATATCATTGAGCAGGTAAGACTTAATATAAATAAACAATAAGCCATGTTTTTGTTAAACAGGTGAATATCAAATTTGCCGAATTACTATATATAAAATATAAAAACTACTAATTTTATCATTATTTATATTAATAAACTATTAAATAATAAATCTTGATAAACATATAAACTAACAAAAAATAAATATAATTATTATAAGTAACTATAACGAAATAAAAATGGGTGTTATTAACCCTACAAAATATAAATAATAGATGGGAGTAAGTTATATAAATATCATAAAGCTAATCCCTTATAATACTAAATTATTGAAATATATATAATAAAATATAAATATATCTCAATAACTCTAAATTAAATTTAATTCTCAAGAAACCAGATATTAATAAATGAATAGCATATAACTCCTACTTTTATCTTCTCAATTATTATAAAACATAAAATAACAAAATAAAGTATCTCTTATTATTTCGGGATAATTAAAATATTTAAATTAAGATTGATAAACCCTGATGCAAAAGGTACAAAATAAAATTCTACTTAAAAAAAATTAAATAAATTTACCTTTACAGTAAAATTAACTATAAATAATAAATATTAGTTCACTAAAAAATACTAAAAATTAAGTTATTTCTATAAATATTTAATTAATAAAAAAAAAATTAAATAAATAAATAATCAGATTAATTTGAATCGCACAAATTTAATTATTAATGTAAATAATAATATGCCTAGCAATAACCTGTATATTTCCAAGTTCACCTTCCGGTAAACTTACTTTGTTACGACTTATCTCATATTAATAATGAGAGTGACGGGCGATATGTACTTAATCTAGAACAAATATCATAAATAATATATAATAAAAATTACAACCAAATCCAATTTCACTGTACTAAATAAAAATAAAGATCTAATAATAAAATTAATTGTAGCCCATCTCAACCTTAATATAACTAAACCTTGACCTGATATAAATTTTCAAAAAATAAAAGAGAATAATCCTAATAAAACACTCTATAACAGAGGTATATAAGTCAAAAATTAAGGTAAAATTTAACGTGGAATATCGATTAAAGGACAGGCTCCTCTGGAATGATAAATTACCGTCAAATTCTTTTAATTTAAAGGCCTTAACTATTAATACCAATGAAATAATTTTACATTTCAAATAATAGGGTATCTAATCCTAGTCTATATAAAAAATTTCATATAATCTAATTAACCAAAAAAATAAATATAAAATTCAAATTTCACCTAAAAACTTTAAAGTATATTATCAACATAAATAATTATAAATATAATAATCAAATAATATTAATTTTAACTAATTGTATAACCGCAGTCGCTGGCACAATTTTGACTAGTTAAATAAATAAATTAACTTTATCCTAAGTAATTAGAAACAAAAAATATTAAAAACTGCTAAATTCAAATTTCAAATCTTTAAGAAACAAAAATAAATAATCGCAAAAACTCACATGTAAAATCATCAATAAATTAATATGAAAAAATAGAATCAATTTCAATTATAGCAATTTGGAAAAAAAAGTCTCCGGCGCAAGATGAATCCCCCTTATCTCTTCCCTCCGTTCTCTACGACCTCCCCGGTCCCCCGGACTCCCGGTAGGAACTACATAGTATGAAATTATTTGCCTAGTTAGGTAAAGTAATATATAGGTTACATATGGGTAAATGATACCATGTGTTTGTAACTACTCAATACCCCAAGGACTGGCTCCATGGATATCGCGACAATTTTGACTGTTATTCTTTATATTTATATTTTATTATATATATAATTAGCTTATTCAATCTTAATTCTCTATTCTTACTGACTTAAAGTCTTCCTAATCTCTAAATACTCCCATCTATTATTATCCCCCTGACGGATACTCCGGCCCAGTGGCCTCCCCCCCGCATACTAGATCTTTTACTTTAACATTAATTATCCCCCGACAATTAATATTCCAATAAAAAATTTTTCACAGAAAGAATCTACATGAAATGATTTTTTTAAATCATAAAACTGAAAATTAACTGGTTGGCTCAAGTTTATATTCGTACATACCTAATTATAGATCAACTAAGTAAATAAAAATAACTAATAAATGTATAGGGTGATTAATAAAGTTGCCCCCAGAACTTTTTTTTTATATATACATATATAATATGCACATGTTGACCCCCCTAGACGTAGGCATATATATATAAATGTTAAATTCACAATATATAAATATTAAATTCACAATATATAAATGTTAAATTCACAATATATAAATGTTAAATTCACAATATATAAATATTAAAAAGCTTGAGATATCTAAATATTAAATTCACAATATATAAATGTTAAATTCACAATATATAAATGTTAAATTCACAATATATAAATATTAAATTCACAATATATAAATATTAAAAAGCTTGAGATATCTAAATATTAAATTCACAATATATAAATGTTAAATTCACAATATATAAATGTTAAATTCACAATATATAAATATTAAAAAGCTTGAGATATCTAAATATTAAATTCACAATATATAAATGTTAAATTCACAATATATAAATGTTAAATTCACAATATATAAATATTAAATTCACAATATATAAATATTAAAAAGCTTGAGATATCTAAATATTAAATTCACAATATATAAATGTGATATCTAAATATTAAATTCACAATATATAAATGTTAAATTCACAATATATAAATGTTAAATTCACAATATATAAATATTAAATTCACAATATATAAATATTAAAAAGCTTGAGATATCTAAATATTAAATTCACAATATATAAATGTTAAATTCACAATATATAAATGTTAAATTCACAATATATAAATATTAAAAAGCTTGAGATATCTAAATATTAGATTCACAATATATAAATGTTAAATTCACAATATATAAATGTTAAATTCACAATATATAAATATTAAAAAGCTTGAGATATCTAAATATTAAATTCACAATATATAAATGTTAAATTCACAATATATAAATATTAAATTCACAATATATAAATGTTAAATTCACAATATATAAATATTAAAAAGCTTGAGATATCTAAATATTAGATTCACAATATATAAATGTTAAATTCACAATATATAAATGTTAAATTCACAATATATAAATATTAAAAAGCTTGAGATATCTAAATATTAAATTCACAATATATAAATATTAAAAAGCTTGAGATATCTAAATATTAGATTCACAATATATAAATGTTAAATTCACAATATATAAATATTAAAAAGCTTGAGATATCTAAATATTAGATTCACAATATATAAATATTAAAAAGCTTGAGATATCTAAATATTAGATTCACAATATATAAATGTTAAATTCACAATATATAAATATTAAAAAGCTTGAGATATCTAAATATTAGATTCACAATATATAAATGTTAAATTCACAATATATAAATATTAAAAAGCTTGAGATATCTAAATATTAGATTCACAATATATAAATGTTAAATTCACAATATATAAATATTAAAAAGCTTGAGATATCTAAATATTAGATTCACAATAAATAAAATTGTCCCAGCCTAAAAATTCCCCTTTTTTATAAAAAAAATAAATAAAATATAAAT